AAAATATGGGTACGTATATTTCCAGACAAACCAGTTACAGTAAGACCGACCGAAACGCGTATGGGTTCGGGGAAAGGATCTCCCGAATATTGGGTAGCTGTTGTTAAACCCGGAAGAATACTTTATGAAATGAGCGGAGTGGCAGAAAATATAGCCAGAAGGGCTATTTCAATAGCGGCATCAAAAATGCCTATACGAACTCAATTCATTCTTTCGGTATAGGATAGAAATGTAAAACAAAAGAAAATAATTTTTTTGATAAAAAAAAACAATTGTAGGTTTCTTGTTTTGAACAAACAATATTTCTTTTTTTTTCACCCTTTACATACAAAATCAATAAAAAAAGATATGATTCAACCTCAAACCTATTTGAATGTAGCCGATAACAGCGGGGCTCGAGAATTGATGTGTATTCGAATCATAGGAGCTAGTAATCGACGATATGCTCATATTGGTGACGTTATTGTTGCTGTAATCAAAGAAGCAGTGCCAAATACACCTCTAGAAAGATCAGAAGTGATCCGAGCTGTAATTGTACGTACTTGTAAAGAACTCAAACGCGACAACGGTATGATAATACGATATGATGACAACGCTGCAGTTGTTATTGATCAAGAAGGAAATCCAAAGGGAACCCGAATTTTTGGCGCGATCCCCCGGGAATTAAGACAGTTAAATTTTACTAAAATAGTTTCATTAGCACCCGAAGTATTATAAGGGAATACCATGATATAGTTTATAATATTTGAATGAAATGGATTACTTTAAGAAATGGATTACTTTAATTAGTAGATTGTTTGTATATCACGTATATACCTTTTATAATTCATAAATATTTATGAATTTAGAAAAAAAAAAAGAAATAGAGCATGTTGATTATATCAAAATTCGGGGGCAACAATAATCTTAGTTTATCATGAGTAACGACACTATTGCTGACATAATAACCTCTATACGCAATGCTGACATGAATGAAAAAAGAACAGTTCGAATACCATCTACTAATATCACTGAAAATATTGTTAAAATCCTTTTACGAGAAGGTTTTATTGAAAACGTGAGAAAACATCAGGAAAGCAATAATTTTTTTTTGGTTTTAACCCTACGACATAGAAGAAATAGGAAAGGACCATATAGAACTGTTTTAAATTTAAAACGGATCAGTCGGCCCGGCCTACGAATCTATTCTAACTATCAACGAATTCCGAGAATTTTAGGCGGAATGGGGATTGTAATTCTTTCTACTTCTCGAGGGATAATGACAGACCGAGAGGCTCGAATAGAAAGAATCGGCGGGGAAATTTTGTGTTATATATGGTAATCTTTCTGATAGCCAAATCATATACGAAATTTTCATATTTGTGAAAAAAAAAGAGTAATTAAGGTAGGTTTATAATATTATGCCTCTTTAATTAGTTGATGTTTCAAAGCCGTTTTACCTGGAATGCAAGAGAAAGAACAAAAACAGATTTGCGAAGGTTTAATTACTGAGCTACGTCCCAATGGTATGTATGTTTCGAGTTCGTTTAGATAACAAAAATCCGATTCTAGGTTTTGCTTCGGGAAAGGTTCAACGTAATTTTATACATATACTCCCTATAAATTACCAAAATTATGGTAAGTTCTTATGATTCAACTAAAGGGAATATAATTTGAATATTATATTCAGTATATTCAAAAGTAAAGACTCAAATAATTGGGTGGTTTTTTGATTTCAACATTCTTTCGTATGGATACAATTCGAAGTTAAAAATTTTAAGAAATTTATTTTCTTCCAATTAAATTAAGTAGATTCAGAATTAAGAAAAGGAGTGACAAATATGAAAATAAGGGCCTCCGTTCGTAAAATTTGTGAAAAATGTCGATTGATCCGTAGGCGGGGACGAATTATAGTAATTTGTTCCAACCCGAGACATAAACAAAGGCAAGGGTAATTGTTTTAAATCAAAAAGGACTCCCTAAATCTAAAGGACCTGATATACAGATGTACAAAAAAATCAGTAAAAAAAACCAGGATCCGTTTTGACATGAAATGGATATATCCATATATCTCTGACTTATATTTATGAGATGATAAAATATGGCAAAACCTATACCAAAAATTGGTTCACGTAGAAATAGACGTATTGGTTCACGTAAGAATGCGCGTAGAATCCCAAAGGGAGTTATTCATGTTCAAGCAAGTTTCAACAATACCATTGTGACTGTTACAGATGTACGGGGGCGAGTAATTTCTTGGTCCTCCGCCGGTAGTTGTGGATTCAAGGGTACAAGAAGAGGAACACCATTTGCCGCTCAAACCGCAGCGGGAAATGCTATTCGGACAGTGGTGGATCAAGGTATGCAACGAGCAGAAGTCATGATAAAGGGCCCCGGTCTCGGGAGAGATGCGGCATTAAGAGCTATTCGTAGAAGTGGTATACTATTAAGTTTTATACGGGATGTAACCCCTATGCCACATAATGGCTGTAGGCCCCCCAAAAAAAGACGTGTGTAACCA